ATTTTAATCATAGCTCTATTTATAATATGTTAATATGTATATTCATCCAAGTACATATAAATCACATATGCGTAATGTACATATAAAAAAATAAAGTAAAAAGCCCCTCACCCCAATTCCGAAATAGCAAGGCCTCTCAAGTCTAGGTCTTTGAAACATCCATTTGATTTGTCGTGATTCTGAGCATAATCGAATGTGCGTTTTGACTCTTATGTTTTATATGTCTTATGCTTCTCGTTACTAGGTTTCTTATTATTTTCAATAGGAATACCGGGAGCTGTCGAAACAATCAAATCAATGGAAGAAAGATATGGTATGGACGGATATTATGGGCGTATAGATATATAATAAATAAAGAAACGAAACCGAGTACTCCCCCTTTATATCTTATCAACCCAACAAAGAATAATTGATTGAGCCATTAACAGATGAGTCAAGTCATTCTATGGGAAATTGTTCAGACAGATTTGTAAAATATAGTAGTGGATTACGCCTATTTTTAACGCGTGAACCGCGATATGAAGTGAGTCGGTAAAGTGTAAATTAAGAGTTCTAGGAATTTAAAACAAAGGTTAAGGGTAAGTGCGCGATGTGTGAATCGCCCGGCGCAAGATCCTATTATGCCTAGTACGTTGTCGAACAACCCTTATATCTTATCTATTCTATGTTGCCCCGGTAGAAAGTAGGTAGCTAAGTAATAACAGATCAACTTCCTTTTTGTTTGGGCACTAAGGAGGGAAACAAATAAAAAGGGGGTTGACTCTTTGTAATATGCATATGTAATTCTGGTAATAGCCAGGTCATCAAAATATAACATTTAGACATTTAGAAAGCATTTGGCTGGAAAAAATTTCATATCGTGTGTATCCCTTTTACTTTCAAAATATGAACATAGGAATAATTGAAATGAAATATTTGTTTGATTGAAAGGTTCTTCTTCATATATTCCATTCCATTTAGAATTTATTTGGAAATGGGAGATATTCTTTATATTTAATTTAAATAAAAAAACGCTTTGCAGAACGATCTATGCAACTATTGTATTGATACAGCTTTATTACTCAACTCAATTAAATTAGTAACGACTCTAGAGTTCTAGAGTCCACTTCTTCCCCATACTACGAGTGAAAGGGAAAATGTAAAGACTACCATTAAAGCAGCCCAAGCAAGACTTACTATATCCATGTGAATTATGTCCCCTATCTCTATGAATATGAAGAATTTCTTCCAGTATTAATCACTAATAATAATCGAATCAGTGGCGCAGAGTCAAAAAAGATTTCTGACCGAGGAAGGCTATTGATAAACTAATCCAATAAATCCACCCAGAACAAGTTCCTATATTATCGTAAAATTAGGAAGCATTAAGCCCAAGCAAAGCGCGCAGTTACTTTCTTGTAATTGTAAAAGGAATGTTAGTAACGGAACATGTAGGATATAGTAAACCTATTGCTTTTTTATTGCCCTCCATAAGCAAAAAAAAAATATATATACAATCGAGATATTTTACAATCTATCAAAGATTTCTATCTTCTCTGTTATCTAATTCTAATCCTTATTGTCTCTGCGAAACAATAGGAGACCCCCTTTTACATTTTATTCTTGCCGGGGGGTTACTGAAAATAAAAAAGTTTTTTTTCACTTTTATTTTATTCTATGAAAAGACAATTATCCAGCTGGTCCAATATTGAGTGAATGTCTGAGCATTTAGAGACTCCCGTGAGTCTGTATACAACGTCAAAGTATCTTCTACCCCTTACACCACTAATTTGTTTGATTCCCCATTTGACTATCTAACTCAGTAAGTAGACACTACACCAGTAGTGGAAGTCCGTATATCCTAGCCTTTCTAGCCTTAATATACCATAATCCGCCTTTGAATCCTAGTCGCAAGGATTGACAGTCTTTTATCCCCAGATTCTTAAAATCGAGCACGGCAATTATAGTCATTTATTTTCCTCTGCTTTTTGTTGGGCAAGAATTTGACGATTTTATTCTTTATTCAAAGGTATTTCGAGTTTTTATTGATCAGGCGACACCCGGATTTGAACTGGGGAAAAAGGATTTGCAGTCCCCCGCCTTACCGCTCGGCCATGCCGCCAAAACGAAAAAAAAAATAGAGGAAAATTCCCCACCCTTTTTGGATTTGCTGAATCCCACTTTCCTTATCTTTTTTCTAATAAACCTAAAATAAAAAGAAGAAGAAGTCCCCCCGGTTTTCTATTGAAAGATAAAAAGTGGCTTTTCAGTCACATAAATGAAAATTAAGGGCAAATTTGAACCATTAACTATTGACTGTGAATTCACGAAAGGTTTTTGGATCTCAAATTGCCTTTCTTTAGTTAGTGTCATAAGAAAATGAAATTGATACACAATTAATCGGTGTCAATTTTTTTTTTTCAAAAAAAAATCCTTTTCAATTACAATTATAATAACAATTATGTGTATATGTAAACCCCAGAATAGAAATTGTTACGTAGATCCACCTAAGCAGGTATTTTATATATTATATATATGATTATGATATATCTATACTATAAGAGAATTAAGGGAATTACCCTGCTTACATTTTTCCGTTTTTCATTGAATATCAAATATAATTAGGATATAGCATGGTTCATGTTATTCAAGCAGAACTTGAATAGGCGATATACGGATAGCTATCCAGCTATATCTGAGTGTTCTTAACCCCTCTTGTGCACTGGAATTCTATATCCACGAATTCGACGAACAAATACAAATGGGTCGCGTAGGTCACACCATATCTCCTTTTTGCGAATCATTTCTGTCTTTAATCGCATTCAGAGAGAATAGATCAAAAAATCCTGAGTCCGTTTATTTGGTATCCAACAGGAGCTTAATATCATAATAATAGGTAGAAATTGGATCACTTTATATATTCTATACAAGATTCCATACATAACATAAGTCTAAGTTAAGTGGCAGAATTCTGTTTCCGGGAATGTTTTATTTTCTCAAGTAATTTTCATTTGTATCTGTTACAAATTTGAGTAGAAAATTCTCTTTATTTCTCCGTTCATACGCATTTCAGACATTACATATCTGATATGGAGTTGTTTAAAATTTCATGTGATTCAGTAAACAGAATATACATTCCATCATTGCTCGAGAAATCCGCATCATTGCTAGATCGATCCATATCGTTCGACGAAGAATGAGCCAATGAATGGGATTTTTTCGATAAATGGGAAACTAAAGATGCTTCGAGATGCAAATGGGGGAATGTCTACAGTACCGGGGTTTAGTCAGATACAATTTGAGGGATTTTGTCGGTTCATTGATCAGGGCTTGATGGAAGAACTTTATAAGTTTCCAAAAATTGAAGATACAGATCAAGAAATTGAATTTCAATTATTTGTGGAAACATATCAATTGGTAGAACCTTTAATAAAAGAAAGAGAAGCTGTGCATGGATCACTCACATACTGTTCAGAATTGTATGTACCCGCGGGATTAATTTGGAAAACCGGTAGGGATATGCAAAAACAAACCATATTTATTGGAAACATTCCTCTAATGAATTCCCTGGGAACCTCTATAGTAAATGGAATATACAGAATAGTAATCAATCAAATATTGCAAAGTCCCGGTATTTATTATCGTTCAGAATTGGACCATAACGGAATTTCAGTCTATACCGGTACCATAATATCAGATTGGGGAGGAAGATCAGAATTAGAGATTGATAGAAAAGCAAGGATATGGGCGCGCGTGAGTAGGAAACAGAAAATATCTATTCTAGTTCCATCATCAGCTATGGGTTCGAATTTAAAAGAAATTCTAGATAATGTTTGTTACCCTGAAATTTTCTTGTCTTTTCCAACTGATAAGGAGAAAAAAAAAATTGGGTCAAAGGAAAATGCTATTTTGGAATTTTATCAACAATTTGCTTGTGTAGGCGGGGACCCAGTCTTTTCTGAGTCCTTATGTAAGGAATTACAAAAGAAATTTTTTCAACAAAGATGTGAATTAGGAAGGGTTGGTCGGCGAAATATGAACCAGAGACTTAATCTTGATATACCTCAGAACATTACATTTTTGTTAGCGCGGGATGTATTGGCAGCTGCGGATCACTTGATCGGAATGAAATTTGGAATGGGTACACTTGACGATATGAATCACTTGAAAAATAAACGTATTCGTTCTGTAGCGGATCTGTTACAAGATCAATTCGGATTGGCTATGGTTCGTTTAGAAAATGCGGTTCGAGGAACTATGGGTGGAGCTATTAGGCAAAAATTGATACCGACTCCTCATAATTTGGTAACTTCAACTCCATTAACAACCACCTATGAATCATTTTTCGGCCTACACCCCCTATCTCAAGTTTTGGATCGAACAAATCCATTGACACAAATAGTTCATGGGCGAAAATTGAGTTATTTGGGTCCTGGGGGGTTGACAGGGCGAACTGCTAGTTTTCGGATACGAGATATTCATCCTAGTCACTATGGGCGTATTTGCCCAATTGATACATCCGAAGGAATCAATGTTGGACTCATTGGATCCTTAGCAATTCATGCGAGGATTGGTGATTGGGGGTCTTTAGAAAGGCCATTTTATGAAATTTCTGAGAGACCGAAAGGGGTCCCGGTGGTTTATTTATCACCAAGTATAGATGAATACTATATGGTAACGGCAGGAAATTCTTTGGGATTAAATCATGGTATTCAGGAAGAACAGGTTGTTCCGGCTCGATACCGTCAAGAATTCCTGACTATTGCATGGGAACAGATTCAGCTTCGAAGCATTTTTCCCTTCCAATATTTTTCTATTGGAGCTTCCCTCATTCCTTTTATCGAGCACAATGATGCGAATCGGGCTTTAATGAGTTCTAATATGCAACGTCAAGCAGTTCCGCTTTCTCGATCCGAGAAGTGCATTGTTGGAACTGGGTTGGAACGTCAAGCGGCTCTAGATTCGGGGGTTTCCGCTATAGCCGAACACGAGGGAAAGATCATTTATACCGATACTGACAAGATCTTTTTATCAGGTAATGGAAACACTCTAAGTATACCATTGATTATGTATCAACGTTCCAATAAAAATACTTGTATGCATCAAAAAACCCGGGTTACGCGGGGTAAGTGCATTAAAAAGGGACAAATTTTAGCGGACGGTGCTGCTACAGTTGGTGGCGAACTCGCTTTAGGAAAAAATGTATTAGTAGCTTATATGCCCTGGGAGGGCTACAATTTTGAGGATGCAGTACTCATTAGCGAACGTCTGGTATATGGAGATATTTATACTTCTTTTCATATACGGAAATATGAAATTCAAACTCATGTGACAAGCCAAGGCCCCGAAAGAATCACTAACGAAATACCACACTTAGAGGCTCATTTACTCCGCAATTTAGACAGAAATGGAATTGTGATGCTGGGCTCTTGGGTAGAAACGGGTGATATTTTAGTAGGTAAATTAACTCCGCAGATGGCGAAAGAATCATCATATGCTCCGGAAGATAGATTATTACGAGCCATACTTGGTATTCAAGTATCCACTGCAAAAGAAACTTGTCTAAAATTACCTATAGGTGGCAGAGGTCGAGTTATTGATGTGAGATGGGTCCATAAAAAAGGGGGTTCCAGCTATAATCCAGAAACGATTCGTGTATATATTTTACAGAAGCGTGAAATCAAAGTAGGTGATAAAGTAGCAGGAAGGCACGGGAATAAAGGTATCATTTCCAAAATTTTGCCTAGACAAGATATGCCTTATTTGCAAGATGGAACACCCGTCGATATGGTTTTCAACCCATTAGGAGTACCTTCACGAATGAATGTAGGTCAGATATTTGAGTGCTCGCTCGGGCTCGCGGGGGATCTGTTAGACAGGCATTATCGAATAGCACCCTTTGATGAGAGATATGAGCAAGAGGCCTCCAGAAAACTGGTGTTTTCTGAATTATATGAAGCCGGTAAGCAAACAGCGAATCCATGGGTATTTGAACCCGAATATCCGGGGAAAAGCAGAATATTTGATGGGAGAACGGGGGATCCTTTCGAACAGCCTGTTATAATAGGAAAGTCCTATATCCTGAAATTAATTCATCAAGTTGATGATAAAATCCACGGGCGTTCCAGCGGACATTACGCACTTGTTACACAACAACCTCTTAGAGGAAGAGCCAAACAAGGGGGACAGCGGGTAGGAGAAATGGAAGTTTGGGCTCTAGAGGGGTTTGGTGTTGCTCATATTTTACAAGAGATGCTTACTTATAAATCTGATCATATTAGAGCTCGCCAGGAAGTACTTGGTACTACGATCATTGGAGGAACAATACCTAACCCCGAGGATGCTCCAGAATCTTTTCGATTGCTCGTTCGAGAACTACGATCTTTGGCTTTAGAACTGAACCATTTCCTTGTATCTGAGAAGAACTTCCAGATTAATAGGAAGGAAGCTTGATCGGAATGAATCAGAATTTTTCTTCTATGATCGACCGGTATAAACATCAACAACTTCGAATTGGATCAGTTTCTCCTCAACAAATAAGCGCTTGGGCCAATAAAATCCTACCTAATGGAGAGATGATTGGAGAGGTGACAAAACCCTATACTTTTCATTACAAAACCAATAAACCGGAAAGGGATGGATTGTTTTGTGAAAGAATTTTTGGGCCGATAAAAAGTGGAATTTGTGCTTGTGGAAATTATCGAGTAATCGGAGATAAAAAAGAAGAACCGAAATTTTGCGAACAATGCGGAGTCGAGTTTGTTGATTCTCGGGTACGAAGATATCAAATGGGATACATTAAACTGGCATGTCCAGTAACTCATGTGTGGTATTTGAAACGTCTTCCTAGTTATATCGCGAATCTTTTAGATAAACCGCTTAAAGAATTAGAAGGCCTCGTATACTGCGATGTGTGATTTGATCGAAATTTTGATTTTACAGATTCGGAATGAAAAACTGTCATCCCGCTCAATCTGATTGGGATGCCCCGGCTCTGACATGTCTCTTTGTAGGAGCAACATGAAACTCAGAATTATGAGTGTATTCAATACTCTAAAAAAGGGGAATTGATCTATGGTCGATTCCTTAACAGATAAATAGGAATTGCTAGTTGTACCTCGTTAAAAAGACGTCTTTCGTGGAATTAATCATTCCATTTCTTTTAGAAATAAATATGTTCAAGTAAACAAATATGGCATGGTTACGGAAGTCTATCCATCGCATATAGGCTTTACTTTAAAAGGGCATCATGACATAACCGTCGAGGTTAAGTAGGGACCTAAAAGATCGAATAGAACGATACATAGACAAGTAAATCCCTTATGGGTTTCAAGGTATTCTTTTAAGAAGGGGATTCCTCATTCGAAGGGAAGTAGACTACTCAAAAATTTCACATTTCATTTCTGTCGTAATTCATAATTGCTGAATAAGGAATTCATAAAAGCTAAATAAAAGGAAGATTAATGAAATGTTGGTCGGTCCTCACCGGGAACTTGAGTAAGGAGTAGGTCTTTTTGGGGT